GAGTTCGGGGCTGCTAGAGGGATCAAATGGTATATTTATTGGTGATGCGGGGGATTATAAACATGACTATTGCTTTCCAATTGGCTATTTTTGCATTAATTGCTACTTCAGCAATCTTACTTATCGGTGTACCCATTGTATTTGCTTCTCCTGAGGGTTGGTCAAGTAATAAAAATGTTCTATTTTCTGGTACATCGTTATGGATTGGATTAGTCTTTCTTGTGGCTATTCTGAATTCTCTCATCTCTTGAACCTATTCGTTCACGACAGAAAAATGAAATGACCTCTCCCACAAGTGCTTTCGTTTCGGACTCCAAAACACATGAAAATTCAATAAAAGTGCCCGCCCCAACCAAATAAAGAAAACGAAAAATGGGAGGGAGGGGGGTCCAACTTCTGGAATAAACAATAAAAATAATAAGACCAAAGATTGAGATATTGAATTTATTCAACTCATTTCCATTACCCATTAAATTATGTATTGTATTAATTCAATTAGTATTTCAATTAAATCGCCTTGCGCAGTATTCTTTTTATCCAAGAAAAAAAGAAATATTAAATTAGATTCGAATAATAAAAATGGATAATGCACTAATGGAATAGTATTATAGAATTGGAATCCTCTATATTGATTATTCTCATTTTTCTATATTAATATATTTTTATTTTATTTAATATGAAATTCAAATTAAAGAAATGATGAAAGAAATATATGTTATATATATTAATCTTATTCATATATAATAAAGAGAAAGAACTGCAATAGATAATTCTATTACTATGTACTATAAGTTCTATTAGTAATTTAATAGAATATATACTAAATAGATGCTAAATTCAAATAAATAATAAATACGAATTTTAAAAACACTAAAACTAGAAATAGAATGCAATTTGATAATAGGGGTACTATAACTAGCACACTTTTCTTTATCCATCCCAACATTACACTGCTTTACTCCAGGGCGGATAGCGGGAATCGAACCCGCGTCTTCTCCTTGGCAAGGAGAGGTTTTACCATTCGACTATATCCGCACCGGGTTTGACTTACCCGGCCTTTCCATTATGAAAAGACGTTCATATTTCTTTCTCTTGTTTAAGACAAGCCACCAATTCCTATTCTTTACTTGTACCTGCTTATAAAATAAACAGGCAAGATCTCTATACTCGGTTTGAGAGACGGATTGACAAAAACCGTCACTTCCGGAGTTTGGTGAAGATGCCACAATACCCACATGATCACCAGGCTCGTTATTAGGTTTTTTAGCGGGTTCCTGGAAATCAGAAATTCCAATCCACTATCTGATTGGAATTCTTTCCAGAATGCCCGTAAAAAAGATAATAATCTGGCGCCCTTCCAAGGAGAGTGCGGTGCTGAGTATGCCGGAAAAGACCGGCAAGACAACCGCAACAACCGCACATCATCGATCGAAATCAGCCAGATAATTCTGAATGTTTTGACAGTATCCCGAAAAGAGGTAGAACCCTTGAAGAACTTACCTAATGTTCTGGGAACCATATCCAAAAGATCGTGAAAAAGCTGTTGCAAAGGGTCCAAAAAATCATATAGGTACCATCTCTTAAAACGGGTTAGAAATTGTTCATTGAGGACATACAAGTACGTTACCGCTATTTGTATGACTAAGAGGAACATGAACCTTTCCCGGAATAAGAAAACAAAAAGGTACAGGACGGAGAGCTTCTTTATTACTATAAAGCTCCTCTGAATCTGAAGTTGTACTCTATTTCTTGTCCCCGGGTCGAAGCTATTTTCGCCTCCGTGCCCTTCCTCCCTTTTCATGGGATCCGAACTTGAATCCGGACGAGATTCCGAACTTGAATCCGGACAAGAATCCGAACTTGAATCCGGATTCAAGTCCGGATTCTCATTTCTATGACAGAAAACGCTTAATTTTCTATCGATAGGTATTATCCAAAGGGTAATAGGGCCAACTAGACCAACTAACATAACTGTTTTTGTTATGTTCATTTGGTTTTTTGTTATATTCATTTTGTAACGTTCTCCCTGAGTATTTTTTAAATAATCTGTTTTTGATTATCTACTAAATCATTTAACGAAAATAGATTCTCTTTGCATTCATTTAAGAACTTCGATGATACCTTTCCGAGCAAAATTTGTAATGTAATAATATTATATAGTTTAATTTTTGTTCTTGTCAAGGTGACTTTATATAGTTCGTGGTTGCATTGGTTAAGTCCGTACATAATAATTTATCCCTTTTTTCTTCTATTCGAATCTATATCTATATCTATAGATTCCTGGGACGAAAGGATTCGAACCTTCGCGTATCGGGATCAAAACCCGTTGCCTTAACCACTTGGCTACGCCCCAGACGTATAAGGTGCGGGCAGGCAACACCCTACCTCGAGAGCACCGATGCGGGGTCCGTTTTTCACCCCCACTAGCACTTGGAATTGGGAGCGGGCCTTTCGTATACGGCGGCAAGGCCCCCGTATAGAGCCCCCGCCCGGGAACGTATTGTGTGGTTTTTTCACCACCATCCTCGCACGCCTCCAGTACTGATATTGTTCAAAAAAAGAACGAAGAAAAAAAACGCAGTACCCCCCCTCCCCCGCACCGCTCATGTTATAGTATAGCATAACCGATGGGTCTTTGTCAACACTAGTACAAATCTCTAGATCTATGGAATAGATTTTATGTACAATTTAACTGACTTTATTGATCATTATATAGAATTCAATTAAGATATTCTATGAAAATACGAGTTCTTCAATTCTCAAAAGAGAATAGAAGGGTTTTTTTATAAGTTCAAAAATGGATTTTTGAGCTCTACCTTATTTTCTTTATTTTCTCGTATATCTTCTATTAATAACATCTGAATAACTCAATCAAAAAAAAATTATCCCCAAGAACAAAAAAGGGTTTGTTATGATTAATATCTTTCATTTAATCTGTATCTATCTTAATTCTGTCCTTTATTCGAGTACCTTTTTCTTCGGCAAATTGCCCGAAGCCTACGCTTTTTTGAATCCAATCATAGATTTTATGCCAGTGATACCTCTTTTCTTTTTTCTCTTAGCCTTTGTTTGGCAAGCTGCAGTAAGTTTTCGATGAGCTCTTTACTTTAATAACTTGAATACTGTCCTAGGAAAATTCATTATTTATTCGAGAAAAAAATGCGAACAATTCATAAATAAGAAATAAGATCGATTGGCTCAGTCTTAGTTAGAGTATGAAGAGCATAAAACCTCCACTCAAAGATTCAAATTCTTGGATAGCTGTCATAAATCTGGGTCACCCCATATTCCCATTTTATCCCTTTTTCATTGAACGACCCTATTCATCTTTGCCAATCAATATATAGACGGGACCCTTATTCCATTACAAATGAAATTTCTGCAATTTTTTTTTAGTTCGAAAAACGACTTTATTTCTTGGTATCGAAGTATCCAAATAGGATACGTAGTCTAAAAACGGAGAATCTATTCTCTTTTTACCAAAAAAAGCTCCTGGAGATTCTATAATGCTTACTCTCAAACTCTTTGTTTATACAGTAGTTATTTTTTTTGTTTCTCTGTTCATATTCGGATTTCTGTCTAATGATCCAGGGCGCAACCCTGGGCGTGAAGAATAAAAATAGGATTTTTCCCTTTTCTTTCTTACATTTTGAAACGTTCTTAGGACTTCGGATTTTATCTATTCGATATCGTTAACTATTAAACTATTCCAACTCGAAAAGAAAAAAAAGATCAAGACATCAACGGAAAGGGAAAGAGAGGGATTCGAACCCTCGGTACGATAAAGTCGTACAACGGATTAGCAATCCGACGCTTTAGTCCACTCAGCCATCTCTCCCAAAAACAAAAACAGTATAATTGCTAATTACTGCGTTAAATTACATGAAAAATAAGACTTGAAAAAAAAAACCTTTTTATCCCTCTATATTATTTTATTAGAATCTATTCTAGAATATTCTACTATACGGATTATACGGAATATGGATATCTATTATTTTTTCAGCAATTCCATCTGTATTAAAGAGAAGGGCTCGAAAAAGAGAAATCGAATGGATAAAAAAAAAGGGTAAGTCTTTCCAGAGTTTACCTTTCCGAAAGAAAGAACGTAAATTTTTTCCTTTCTCGGAGACCGAAAGAATACCCCGCCGTAAAGGGCTTTTCCGCGGCCTGGCCCGGTCAGTGCCTAGCCGGGCCCTTTTTTAAAAAAAAAATCATAGATAAAATGCTTTATTGAATTTGAAATGAAAAAAAAAGAACGAAAGATTCTTACACGGCGCCTTCTTATGATATGTATGCTATAACTAACGATGCTAAAACCCCTCCAGCAAAAGAAAGCGCTTGTCTTTTAGGTATTTAAACGAGTCCTCTTTTCCCAACTGCGTTGGGTCTCCTGACAAAAGACATCAACACCCCCATTTTCACGTTTTCTTTCTGATCCTATCTTGATTAAGCCCGCTTCCTCTGTTCGACAAAAAGTCCAGTTATATATAAGAATTGCGTTGTGGCGGGTATAGTTTAGTGGTAAAAGTGCGATTCGTTCTATTAATCCCCTGAAAAAGTTAAGGGGTCTTTCAATATGATTCATATTGGGATCAAAAACTTTATTTCTTAAAAGGATTTACTCCTTTACCTCTCAATGAAAAAGTCGGGTAAGAATATACATTCTCGTGATTTGTATCCAAGGATCAATTGGAAATTGAAAAAATTTGGATTATGGAATTACGAAACAGAGTTTTATTAAATTGGATAAAAAATTTCCAATTCTTTGAGTATGAATAAGGAGTCCATGGATAAAGGGAAAGGGTGTTTTTCTAATCGTAACTAAATCTTCCATTTGGATTTTTCTGACGGTAGGTTGAAGCAAAATAGCCATTAACGACGCCTTTGGTTTACTAGAGACCTCGAAATATTGTTTGATTTTTAGCTCGGTGGAAACAAAACCCTTTTCCTAATGACTCTCTCAAATAGAAATAGAGAACGAAGTAACTAGAAGGATTATT